AGGGTCCTTAAACAACCATAGATTGGCCTGAAAGGCCTTAGCAAAGGCTTCTACAAGTACAAGCTCTTCTAGTTTTACATAGAAATAGATTCGTTCAAAAAGGGTTCCAGAAGACGTTGAGCATAAATGAGAAGATTGGTTACGAAGAAAGACGAAGATGGATTCGTATTCACATAGATGAGAATTATATAGGACGAAGAAAAACCTTTGATTTATTTTTGAAAAAAGAGAACTGGCTTTATTTGAAGTATTCCAACTACAATACTCATGGAGAAAGAATCGTAATAAATGTAAAGAAGAAGCGTCTTTTACCCAGTAGCGCATAGTTTGAATTAATATTTCCAGATGGGCTGGGTAGGGTATTAGTATCTCTAATACATAAATTAGATGTGAAAAATTGTCCTCTAAAAAAGGAAATATTGAATGAATTGATCGTAAATTATGAGATTTAACTATTCCTTTCCTTTTTAGCGAAGATAATAATCGGAGATAAAACGGAATTTCTACAATGACTGCAAATCCTTCTGATATCATTTGAAAATAAAAATTATTGTTGCGTCCAAAAAATATATTTTGGTTAAAATCATTAGCAAAAAAAACCAAATGCTTCTGTTCATACTGATACATTCGCTCAATTGCACGTTTCACAATTAGTAAGCTGAATTTATTATAACCTGCATTTTCAAAAAAAAAAGATCTATTTCTATTTAAACCATGATCATGCGCAAGTGCATAAATATACTCCTGAAAGATAAGTGGATATAAGAAGTAGTGTTGTTGAAATCTATTTAGCTTTAAATATCTTTGGAATTCCTCCATTTGAAATTCTAGTTGAACTAAAGGTAGAGGATTTTGGAGGTTATCAATGAAACATAGTGCGATACAGTCAAAACGAGGTATTCTAGTAATAAACGAATAGATACCTCGGATACAGGTAAACTTATCAACGGATTCTCTATCCTCTCTTTTCCATTTAAACGAATAATTTTTGTTCGTATAGGATAACAAAATACTTAGAAATCCTTTATTTTTTCAACCTAATCGCTCTTTTGATTTTGGAATTTTTTAATCAATATACTGTTTCTTCTACACACACATTTCTATTCCATAATGGAAAATGTAAATAGTTAGGATTCATTAAAAAATAAAGAATCCGTTCATGGGATAATCCCTTCCCGTATCAGGCACTAATAAATTTTTAACGTCTAATTAGATCGGGTAATCGTTCAAATTAAGAACAGAAGCTCGTTGCTTTTTCCCTATAATAAAAAAATTGAAGCCATTAGGGCTCTATCTCTATCCATTTATTCATCCGACCCAACTTGAAATTGAATTAATTTTGTTCCGTTTCAAAAAAGAACACAAGGGTTTGTACCTATTCGGAAAGAATGAAATGTTCTTCATAAATCTTCGTTGATCCGACATGCTATTTTTTCCATTCATTCCCTTTCAGGATCAGTCGTGGTCTTCCAAACTTTACCGATGGTATGGACGAATCCCTCGCTTCATCCAAATGTGTAAAAGATCCTAGCCGCACTTAAAAGCCGAGTACTCTACCGTTGAGTTAGCAACCCGAATATAAAAAGTTTATGTAGATGCAATCAAAAAAAATAAAAAGATAGATAAATGTCAAAAATTAGAGACCACCTCTTAGTTCTTATGTTATCGACTTTTCAATCAAAACCCCTATTCTTATTATATCTTAGTTAAAATTCTATTATATTAAAGAGAGTCTAAGTAATGCCATCATTTGAATAATATAAGGTAAAAATAAAACCTCTCGGACAGAATAAATTTATCTACCTATCACGATGAATTATAATTATATTTGTTCGATACACTGTTGTCAATATAAATGTTGAGAAAAGAATACAATGGAAAAACAAAATAATTTATTTAAATACTATTAAAAAAAAAGGGGCTTGTGTTGGATTGGCACTATATAGCTGAAAAAGTTTAGATAAAGAAGGAACAAATATAAAAAAATATATATAAATACAAAAATTTATAATTTATATAAGAATTACTACCCCTTTATATTTCTTTATTTCCTTAGTTTAATTTTGTTTGATTAGGAACAAGCTACTTAAAAACCTCCGCCTTTTTTAAAAGATCCCGAACAGTTCCTGTGGGCTGAGCGCCCCTTTCAAGGAAATATAGAATAGCAGGAACGTTTAAATAACTTTGATTCTTTATCGGATCATAAAAACCTACGTTCCGAAGATCTCTTCCTTCTCTTCGGGATCGAACATCAATTGCAACGATTCGATAGACGGCTCATTGGGATAGATCTAAGTAAATGAACAAAGCCCCCCCCCTAGAAACGTATAGGAAGTTTTATCCTCGTACGGCTCGAGAAAAAATGATTTGGAGTTTTGTTTTTGTCTACATATATATAATTAATGGCAAAGGAGTTGATAAAATAAATAATAATGGGATTTAACTCTTTTTTTTTCTTACCCCTTCCTGAAAAAAATCATTTGTACCCATAACTCAAGTTGGATAATTCTCAAATCGCTTAAAAGAAAAAAATCTTCAGGCAATTTATTTTTTTTTGAATGGTCTTTAACCCCCTCTTGTTTGTCTCATTTAATCTTTATTATTATACAGTTATTGAGACAATTGAAAAAATGGCGTTTCCTTGTTCTTGGATCCTTTTTTCTTTGTTTTAAATCAGTGGGTTTAGACATTACTTCGGTGTTTCTTAATCCTTACAAAATGGCAGCAACATACCCCTTTTGTGATTTCTTTCTATCAAAGAATAATATACGCGCTCGATTCCCGCGCGATACACTTTGAATCGAAAGACTTTTCTTAATTCCAACAAATTTTACTTTTGAATTAAAAACTTGACTGAATCGGATCCTTTTGATTTATATATTGATATACTTACGAAGTTGTTCCAATTTATTGATTGTTATTAACCCTAGATTCTTGCCCCCTGAAAGATTAATCCATAGTTTCTACCCGAGCTCCATCATGTACTACATTCTTCATTACAATCTAACAAAAATAAGGATTCTAGTGAAAACAGAACAGATGTCGGGTCAAGAGCACCTTCATTCATAGAAAAGATGGCGGATGTAATAATAAAAATCCACACCGGATCGTGTCCTTCAAGTCGCACGTTGCTTTCTACCACAGCGTTTCAAACGAAGTTTTACCATAACAAAACATTCCTCTAATTTGGAACTCATATGGAATTGATTCAATTATGGAATCATGAATAGTCATTGGTTCCGTCGATACATAAATATTTTAATCTATTACCCTTTTTCTTCTATACAAATATATACAAAAATGGTAAAAAGTTTTTTGAATCAATCTTAGCAAAGACCCCACCTATTATTGTATGTTATTGTATGAATGCAACACTTTACTTTTTATTAAAAAAAGTAATAGAAATATAGAAAGAATACGAATATAAATAAATTAATTTTTTTTACTCTGCATCTTAAAGTGACCCACTATGTCCCATTTCCTACTTTTTTGAATACCAAAGATTCAATTCAAAAGCAATCATTAAAAGTTTATAATCAAAAAGTTTTTTATTTCGATATCATTATTTGAATAAAGTTTTACAGTAAAGACTAAAAATTTGATCATCATAAAAAAATAAAAATATCTTTTCTTTTCGAATTGAACCATCAACGATTTAAAGCAGATAAATGAATTGAACAAAAACCCCATTTTGTGTGAGATAGATAAAAAAGACCGATCTAAGAGAATATTTAGGTACTTGTTCTTTAAATTTGAATTATATTAATAATTCAAGATGAAGGAATAGGGGTTTTTCGTACCTATCAGATAGACTGAACTCCAGTCTTTATTATGGATCTGTTACATATGTAACTTGATTCGTTGTTAATGATATTCGGACATACACAGATATACAGATGTTTATATGAAGACCTCCTGTTATTGTTACTAATTACGAACTATCTACCCCACGACTCTCTGGGAATGCTGAATCAGAACAAAAAAAAGGATCCCCGTTGGGGAAAGGAAACTCTCTAGGGACAAAGACAAACAAGTCCAGATTGGGTTCTTGCTCGTTAGTTTTTAGTTTACCCAAACCCAATCTTGTCTTAAGATACTTAATCCCATTAATTTAATGTAATAACCTTCTTCTTGTTTAGAATAAGGAGATCCTAATAATTTGGCTACCCCATTTAAATTTAATTTGAATGGATAAAGAATAAGATATAGGAAATAAAGGGCTCTTTCTTATTGTGATTCAAAATAAAATGTATCGTTGAAAATTCAAAAAGATATGAGACGTAAGGTTTTTCTTCAAATTAAGTAGCTAAACCCCCTCAATATGAAGGGAATGAACATATGATGAAAAATCCGCCATACTTTATTTTCTTTTTTAATTAGTTGAATTCAACTAGGGTGTGACCTATGTTACCATCATATCTTGATCACAAACAAAAATATTTAGTACTATTAGTACTATCTGTATGTTGTGACAAACAAAGATATTCTTCAAAAAAGAATATTTATAAAATAAACAAGAATGACATTCTATCCAATATTTGGCATTTAAACATAACGTTATTTTCAAAATAAACTTTTACTCTGATACAATGTATATACCTGGGACGAAAGGATTCGAACCTCCGAATACCGGGACCAAAACCCGTTGCCTTACCACTTGGCCACGCCCCATCTATATTTCCATTCTACACTAGTAAAGAATAATATTAGTATTGGGTCTTGGTCAATTACAGGACAATCTTCTATATAAAATCTTTATAGAATAGATTAGATTCTTGCTAGGATTTTTACGCATGTAGATATAGAATTCAACCAAATTCATTGATCATTACATAGAATTAAATTAAGATATTCTATGAAAGTATGATTTCTTCTATTCTCCTTTGTTTGAGAATTGGGGAATTTTTGATTGGGTGGGTTCAAAGAAAAAGAAGGATTTTTGTCTACCTTACTTTACTTCATTTTTCCTTATATCATTAACTCAATCAAAATGCAATTAT